CAAATGGCTAAAATATCTTCTGCTTTATATGATTATCAATCAAATAAAAAGTTATTTTATGTATCAATCCTTACATCTCCTACCACAGGTGGGGTGACGGCCAGCTTTGGTATGTTGGGAGATATCATTATTGCCGAACCCAATGCTTACATTGCATTTGCGGGTAAAAGAGTAATTGAACAAACATTGAATAAGACAGTACCTGAGGATTCACAAGTGGCTGAATATTTATTCCATAAGGGCTTATTCGATCCAATCGTACCACGTAATCCTTTAAAGGGCGTTCTGGGTGAGTTATTTCGGCTACATGCTTTCTTTCCTTTGAATAAAAATTAGATCGATCAAGTAGAGCCTTAGAGTCTTAATTTAATAAGAGTATTAATTTATTAAAACTTAATAAAATTTTTTATGTGTGGTGATCAAGTAGTTATTTAATTTATAGGAATCAAATATAGGAATCAAAGTAAAAATACGAAGAATGGATTTTTTCTTTGGTAACATAAGATTTAATTGTAGAAAGAATCATCCAGATCATCTTTTTATCGATATTCCTGGTTACTAACCAGGAAATCCCTATTAAAAAAAATAAAAGAGTGAATTCTTTACTTCCGTGAAATTGGTTAACAAGGTCTTGCATCTTTCTATATCTCCCAAAAATCACCCCCCACTAAAAATCCTTTTTGTTGGGTCGTATTATTATAATGAATTCTTTGAGAATTTGTAATAAATCCTTTCTTTAGTAAATTTTATAAAATTATTAAATTTATAAGACAAGAACAAGATAATAACTAATAATACGAATAATATAAAGGGTGGATTATCATACATATATTTCATGTAGAAACATGTAGAAAGATTTATAGGTCCATTTATTTACATATTTATTGGATTTTATTAATTAATATATATTTATTAAAACATATACTTATATACTCCCTATTAAGTATATATACTCACTTAGGTATACTTAGTATAATATAACAATTATATATGAATTATAATATATCTTTATAACAATATAAGGATAAAGTTAAAATATTAATATAAAACAATAAATATAACAATAAATAACAGGTACAAATATTAAATCGAGGTACCCATTCTATGATAACTCTCAACAGCTTCCCCTCAATTTTTGTGCCTTTAGTGGGCTTAGTATTTCCGGCAATTGCAATGGCTTCTTTATCTCTTTATGTTCAAAAAAACAAGATTTTTTAGATACAATAAGGACGAATCCTTTTTTTTTTCAAGACTTACTTGGATCATAACACGGATATCTATTTAGTAGAATATGGTATAACATGTGGCTTCCTTCGGTCATAAGCTCTTATGTATGTATAAACATGATATTATGGGTAAATGAATTATCACTATTTTCAAATAGATCGGGATCGGGGAGAATTTCTGAAATGTAAAGTCAATATATCTATATGTATTCGGAAATCATGTGAAAGGGATGTTACTATTTTAGTTTGGACCTAAGAAATTCGATGAATTACCCCTAAACGTTCACATCATAATAGTGCTGGTTGATGAGAGTTACTTCGGAAACAAAAAAAAGTAAAATAAAATTTATTTTTGTTATTCTCCCAATTCCAATAAAATGCAACTAGGTCTAGTTATAGTATGAGTTGGCGATCAGAACGTATATGGATAGAACTTATAGCGGGGTCCCGAAAAACAAGTAATTTCTGCTGGGCCTTTATTCTTTTTTTAGGTTCATTAGGGTTTTTATTGGTTGGAACGTCCAGTTATTTTGGTAGGAATTTTATATCTTTATTTCCTTCTCAGCAAATAATTTTTTTTCCACAAGGGATCGTGATGTCTTTCTATGGGATCGCAGGTCTTTTTATTAGCTCCTATTTGTGGTGCACAATTTCGTGGAATGTAGGTAGTGGTTATGATCGATTCGATATAAAAGAGGGCGTAGTGTGTATTTTTCGTTGGGGATTTCCTGGAAAAAATCGTCGCATATTCCTCCGATTCCTTATGAAAGACATTCAGTCCATCAGAATAGAAATTAAAGAAGGTATTTATGCTCGTCGTGTCCTTTATATGGAAATCAAAGGCCAGGGGGCCATTCCCTTGACTCGTACTGATGAGAATTTGACTCCACGAGAAATTGAGCAAAAAGCTGCTGAATTGGCCTATTTCTTGCGTGTACCAATTGAAGTATTTTGAAAAAAGGAACTGAAGAATGAATACTTTGCAAGAGAGAAAAAACTCAAGAATCCTCGTTTTTTTATATAGCATAACTTAACTGAAGTTTCTTCAGAACGCTTATTCGAACCAAAGCAAACGCTACGAAATAATTCTAAAACAAAATTGTTTGTGTCCACAATTTTTTTATGCGTATGTAAACCCACTTAACTCAATTCAGTAACAAATCTAAATACTAGATTCATCATATATTAAAACAAAACATTTCATAATAAATCATAATATAATAAAGTAAAGAATTTTTTTTTTTAGAAATATTTGATATTTTGATAGAACGGGAGTTCTTTCGTCTCGCAATCCGACTACTATTAATTTGAAGTGGGCTTTTTCTTATTCTATTTCTGTATTCTTTCTAAATTCAAGGACTAACCACTGTACTGAATCACAAAAAAAATCGGAAATAGATTCATGGGCTCGATAACTTGTAATAGAACTTATGCTTGATAGAAATATTAGTATCGTATAGAGTCGACGAACGAGGTGCGTTCAGTAAAAATTAAAAAATTCACAGACGAAAAAATGGCAAAAAAGAAAGTATTAATTTCCCTTCTATATCTTGCATCTATAGTATTTTTGCCTTGGTGGATCTCTCTCTCATTTAATAAAAGTCTGGAATCTTGGGTTACAAATTGGTGGAATACTAGGCAATCCGAAATCTTTTTGAATGATATTCAAGAAAAGAGTATTCTAAAAAAATTCATAGACTTAGAGGAACTCCTACGTTTGGACGAAATGTTAAAGGAATACCCGGAAGCACATTTACAAAAGCCTCGCATCGAAATCTACAAAGAAACGATCCAATTGATCAAGATGCACAATGAGGATCGCACGCATACAATTTTACACTTCTCGACAAATATAATCTGTTTCGTTATTCTAAGTGGTTATTCTATTATAGGTAATGAAGAACTTGCTATTCTTAACTCTTGGGTTCAAGAATTCCTATATAACTTAAGCGACACAATAAAAGCTTTTTCTATTCTTTTATTAACTGATTTATGTATAGGATTCCATTCGCCCCACGGTTGGGAACTAATGATTGGCTCTGTCTACAAAGATTTTGGATTTGCTCATAATGATCAAATTATATCCGGTCTTGTTTCTACTTTTCCAGTCATTTTAGATACAATTTTTAAATATTGGATCTTTCGTTATTTAAATCGTGTATCTCCTTCACTTGTAGTGATTTATCATTCAATGAATGACTGAAAAATGATTGAACGATCCAATTATAATATTTGTTACTTTGTGGATAAGCAAAACATTCAAAATTGTACTTATTCTTTCTACCCATCCAAGGGATTCCTTCAATATTCCAGTAAAATTATTTATATTTAAGTAAATAGCAAAATTATAGATAGGGAACTATACTAGCGACCTGCCTAATTTTATTGTATAAATTTTCGGGATCAATGATTGGACCATGCAAACTAAAAATACCTTTTCTTGGATAAAGAAAGAGATTACTCGATCCATTTCCGTATCGCTCATGATATATATAATAACCCAGGCACCCCTTTCAAATGCATATCCCATTTTTGCACAGCAGGGTTATGAAAATCCACGAGAAGCGACTGGCCGTATTGTATGTGCCAATTGCCATTTAGCTAATAAACCCGTGGATATCGAGGTTCCACAAGCGGTACTTCCTGATACTGTATTTGAAGCAGTTGTTCGAATTCCTTATGATCTGCAACTGAAACAAGTTCTTGCTAATGGTAAAAAAGGAGCTTTGAATGTAGGGGCTGTTCTTATTTTACCCGAGGGGTTTGAATTAGCCCCTCCCGATCGTATTTTGCCCGAGATAAAAGAAAAGATAGGAAATCTGTCTTTTCAGAGCTATCGCCCCACTAAAAAAAATATTCTTGTGATAGGTCCTGTTCCTGGTCAGAAATATAGTGAAATCACCTTTCCTATTCTTTCCCCGGACCCCGCTACTAAGAAAGATGTTCACTTCTTAAAATATCCCATATACGTAGGCGGGAACAGGGGAAGGGGTCAGATTTATCCCGACGGGAGCAAGAGTAACAATAATGTTTATAATGCTACAGCAGCAGGTATAGTAAGCAAAATCATACGAAAAGAAAAGGGGGGGTACGAAATAACCATAGCGAATGCATCGGATGGACGTCAAGTGGTTGATATTATCCCTCCAGGACCGGAACTTCTTGTTTCAGAGGGCGAATCCATCCAACTTGATCAACCATTAACGAGTAATCCTAATGTGGGTGGATTTGGTCAGGGGGATGCGGAAATAGTACTTCAAGATCCATTACGTGTCCAAGGTCTTTTGCTATTCTTGGCATCTGTTATTTTGGCACAAATCTTTTTGGTTCTTAAAAAGAAACAGTTTGAGAAGGTTCAATTGTCCGAAATGAATTTCTAGATCCGCGGATTTATCAACATCAAGCTCTAAAAATAAACAAATTTTTGTTGGCAATTATGTTATGTAATTATGTATAATCAAAAAAATTTTGCTTGTTTATATTCTTTCTTCTACCGGATTTCGGGAATTACTTATACCGCATTACTGGTCATAGTATATTGTGAAGAAGACTATTTGATTTTACTTAACTCTTCTTTATTTCTTTGTTTTTTCAATCCAAATTCAAACGGTATGATATAGAACGAATCAATAGTTTTATATTTGAATAGAACCAAAACAAAAGATAAATAAGCGGAGAATATAAACCAAAGTATAAATGAGAGGAACAAAGGATTTTAGGGGGGATTGTTCGTCTACTAGTCCTTGACACAAGAAACGGAATTTTCCACAACCC